TTCCATACAAATTTCCTCTCAATACAATTTCTTTCAAATTCATTAAAAGTTCATGTACCGTTTCTTGAATACCCACTATGGTAGAATATTCGTGTGGTATTTTTTCAGATTTTGCACGTGTGATAGATGTTCCTTCTATTTCTCCAAGCAAAGCTCTTCGCATTGCAATCCCTATTGTGTCGGCTTGACCTTTCATAAGTGGAGACAGAATAAAGCGTCCATAAAAAAGACGCTTACTGTCTGTTCTTGATTCAACACACTTCCACTGTAGTGTTCGAGTAGATACTTTGACTTTCTCTCGAACCATAGTAATAGGACTTGATCAAATCATTGAATTATTTATTTCTCTTGAAATCTCTTCAATGTTTATGTTTATTTAATGTTTATGTTTATTTTTAGACGCGTCTTTTTTTAGGTGGCCTACAGCCATTATGTGGCATAGGAGTTACATCTCGTACGAAACTTAACAGTATACCACTTCTACGAATAGCTCTTAATGCTGCATCTCGTCCGAGGCCAGGACCCTTTATCATGACTTCTGCTCGTTGCATCCCTTGATCCACTACTGCACGAATAGCGGTTCCTGCTGCGGTTTGGGCAGCAAACGGCGTCCCTCTTCTTGTACCCTTGAATCCACAAGTGCCGGCAGAGGACCAAGAAAGAACCCGACCCCGTACATCCGTCACAGTCACAATGGTATTGTTGAAACTTGCTTGAACATGAATAACTCCTTTTGGTATTCTACGTGTATTCTTACGTGAGCCAATACGTCCATTTCTGCGAGAACTGGTTTTTGTTATAGTTTTGGCCATTTTTTATTATCTCATAAATATAAGTCAAAGATATATGGATATCTACATTTCATGTCAAAATAGATCCTTTTTTTTATACATCGGGTCTTTAGAAAGCTCTTTTTTATTTACTTTAAATTTCATTTATATTTATTAACTTTTCGAAAGATTATCCCTGTCTTTGTTTATGTCTAGGGTTGGAACAAATTACCATAATTCGTCCTCTTCTACGGATCAGTCGACATTTTTCACAAATTTTACGAACAGAGGCTCTTATTTTCATCGTTGTCATTCCTAAACTTAATTCCGAATATACTTATTGGAAGAAAATAAATTTCTTTCAATTTGAACCCTAGCGATCTCTATAAAAAAAGGAATGTTGAAGTTGAAAAAACTACCTAATAATTCGAATCTTTGTTGCGGAGTCTATAAATTATACGTCCTCTAGTGGAATCATAACGACTTACTTCAATTTTGACTCTATCCCCCGGTAGTATACGTATAAAACTGCGCCGGATCCTTCCGGAAATATAACCTAGAATGAAATCTTCATTATCTAAACGAACCCGAAACATACCATTTGGAAGTGATTCAGTAATTAAACCTTCATGAATCCATTTTTGTTCTTTCATTCCATGCAAAACCTCCTTAAATTAAAGTATTAACTAATTAATGTAGGAGGAGTGAGATTAAAAACCGGTCCTTTCTCTTTTTCTTTTTTTTTTTTCACAAAACAAAAAAGAAGTTTCGAAAAAAATTCGGATATCAGAAAGATTACCATATATAACACAAAATTTCTCCGCCGATTCCTTCTAGCCGAGCCTCTCGGTCTGTCATTATACCTCGAGAAGTAGAAAGTATTACAATCCCCATTCCGCCTAAAATTCTAGGAATTTGTTGATAGTTAGAATAGATTCGTAGACCCGGTCGACTTATTCGTTTTAAATTTAAACTAGTTCTATGGAGCCCTTTTCTATGTCGTAGGGTTAAAACCAAAAAATATTTGTCGCTTTCACGATGTTTCCTGGCGTTTTCAATAAAACCTTCTCGTAAAAGTATTTTAATAATGTTTTTGGTGATATTAGTAAACGGTATTCGAATCGTTCCTTTTCTATTCATAGCAGCATTTCGTAGAGAGTTTATTATGTCAGCAAGAGTGTCCCTACCCATGATAAACTAAAATTATTGTTGCCTCTCATTTTTTATATTGACATGCTCTTTGGTCTTTTTTTTTAATATATGCGTCAGACACACAAAATTTACTAATAAATTTCATCTATTTCATAATCGGTTTCCTTCAAATTGTATACTATAACTATATCGCAGACTCTTCTTCTATCTTATAATACCTCGGGTGCTAGTGAAACTATTTTAGTGAAATTTAACTGTCTCAATTCCCGGGTGATCGCACCAAAAATTCGAGTTCCTTTCGGATTTCCTTCTTGATCAATGACAACTGCAGCATTGTCATCATATCGTATTATCATGCCATTGTCGCGTTTGAATTCTTTACAAGTACGCACAATTACAGCTCTGATCACTTCTGATTTTTCTAGGGGTGTATTTGGTAATGCTTCCTTGATCACAGCAACAATAACGTCACCAATTTCAGCATATCGTCGATTACTAGTCCCTATGATTCGAATACACATCAATTCTCGGGCCCCGCTGTTATCTGCCACATTCAAATGGGTCTGAGGTTGAATCATTTTTTTTTTAATCTATTCTTGCAATACAGCCAAAAGGCGAAGTAAAAAAAAAGAGATATTGTTTGTCCAAAAAAAAAAAAGAAATTTGCAATTGTTTTTTTATCCCAAAAAGACCTTTTCTTGGGTTTGGGTGGGTTCTACACTCTACAGTTCTATACCGAAGTAATGAATTGAGTTCGTATAGGCATTTTTGAAGCCGCTATTGAAATAGCTTTTTGAGCTATATTTTCTCCTACTCCGTCCATTTCATAAAGTATTCTACCCGGTTTAACGACAGCTACCCAATATTCAGGAGATCCTTTCCCCGAACCCATACGTGTTTCTGTAGGTCTTACCGTAACCGGTTTGTCTGGAAATAAACGTACCCATATTTTTCCACCGCGGCGGACATTTCGTGTCATTGCCCGCCGACCTGCTTCTATTTGTCTAGATGTAATCCACGCGGGTTCAAGTGCCTGAAGAGCATATCTACCGAAAGAAATATGATTACCTCGATAAGATATTCCTTTCATTCTTCCTCTATGTTGTTTACGGAATCTGGTTCTTTTGGGGTTATAGTTGATGATTCGTTCTCACTTTCACCTCTACTCCAGAACCGGACATGAGAGTTTCTTCTCATCCGGCTCCTTGCGAATAAAAGAAAAGGATTCAAAAAAAGATATATTGATGAATAATATACCGAATCATGGGATTCTTTCAGATTTCATTCATCTAAATCTCTTAGAAATTTTTCTATCTTAATTTTGTTTTGCTATATAACTAAGCACGTCTCCTATATTATTTAGAAGGTAATTATTATAGATATTTATATATAATATAGTTCTCTAATAGAGATAGGGATATTTTCTTATAATGAATCTTTATTTTGGCTTTTTCTATTTTCATTTCAGATTTAGATCGATCAGAATTTGAAAAGAAAGATACAATAAAACCTAAAAACTTTCGCAGGCGAATATTTACTCATTCTGTAGTTATTTTAGTTGTAGGACTAGTCATGAACTTTCCTTTCAGGATACACTGGATTGTTCTCCGTCTGGTTTGCTTCGCCATCCCACCCAATGAATTCTACGCCTTCACAGGTTTCGTCGTTCCCATCGCTTCTCAATTAATGGTTAGGTTTTAATTCTACAATGGAGTCTCTAATTAAATTTGTTCTTGAGTCAATTTTCTCAGTCTTTATTGGCTCGAGACTCTTGATTTTTTTGTTCTATGAATGTATTCGTTTTATTATGGATCAATCAGTATTTATGCTTTTTTACACTGCCTTTTTTTTATTTTAAAATTTTAGTAGATGACGCATAGACCTTACATATTATATATTGGAATCATATATCATTTCATTGAGATTTGTTTTCTCTCTTTATCTCATCTTTCCATTTATCTAGATACTTTGTTTTTTGTTTTACAATTTATAATCAGTAATCAGATTTCTTTTTTTTTATAAAAGAAATATTTCAGTTGCTCCAATGATATGACCAATATATTATATCTTGACTGGTTCTTTTGATCGAGATAATGTGAAGCGATGAGTTAGTTATTCGTTCTATACTTCTTAGTTTTACTTATCGATTCCATTATTATTATTTTAATATGTCCGGTACCCTCTTTTTTTTTATTTTTATTTGAACCCTAAAAATAAAAAAACAACGAGTCACACACTAAGCATGGCAATTATATCAAGATGAAATTCTCAATCGCGTTTTTATTCAACCCTATAGAATAGAATTTATAATTGCTCATTTTTTTTATTCAAGAGAAAACGACTTAAAAAGTTTGTTTTTTTCGGTTCGTGGTTACAACATAAAAATCAAAACAAGTCAAGTAAAGGTTTATTATTCCTCGTCTCCAAATATCCAAATTTTGATTCCCAATACCCCATAAAGAGTTTGAGCAGTATAGGAACAATAATCGATTTTAGCTCGAATTGTTTGTAGAGGAACCCTACCTTCTCTGATCCATTCAACACGTGCAATTTCTTTTCCGTTGATACGCCCTGCAATTTGTACTTGAATTCCTTTTGTATTCGCTTGTTCAGCTAATTCAATAGCTTTTTTCATTGCTTTACGACATGAAACTCGGCTTTTTAATTGTCCGGCTAGAAATTCTGCAAGAACAGTAGGATGTCCATAAGGATTTGCAACCTTTGTAATAGCAATGTTGAGTTTTCGGTTCATACAATTTAATTCTTTTTGTAACTTCCTCTGTAATTCTTCGATTCTTCGAGTTCTACCCTCTAGTAATAACTTCGGGAATCCTATATATATTAGGACCTGAATCAGATCAATTCTTTTTTGAATCTCTATACGTGCAATTCCCTCAACACCGGAAGATATTTTTATGTTTTGTTGTACATCGTTTTTGAGAAAGTTTCGTATTTTTTGATCTTCTTGTAAACCTTCGGAATAATTTGTTGGTTGCACAAACCAAAGAGAATGATGACCTTGGGTTGTGCCAAGTCTGAAACCAAGTGGATTTATTTTTTGTCCCATAATCCCCCACT